TTTTATATGCATATGGTTACAATTATCTACGTGCCCAATGTGCCTATGATGTAGCACCGGGCGGTCTATTAGCTAGTGTATATCATCTTGCGAGAATAGAGTCTGGTATAGATCAATCGGAAGAGGTACGCATAAAAGTATTTGTCCCTAGGAAAAATCCTAGAATTCCCTCTGTTTTCTGGGTTTGGAAAAGTGTGGATTTTCAAGAAAGAGAATCTTATGATATGTTGGGAATCCATTATGATAATCATCCACGCCCGAAACGTATCTTAATGCCCGAAAGTTGGGTAGGATGGCCTTTACGTAAAGATTATATCACCCCCCATTTTTATGAAATACAAGATGCTCGTTGAATAATAATAAGAAAATCTTTACTTCTACAACTCCAGATATTTAAGGAATATTTGTGCGTTCTCTTATAGATTATACAAAGTAATTACAAAGTAATTGAAGTTAAATCAGACAGATTAATCGAAATAAAATTTCTATTATTATAGGCCGAAAAAAGATAAAAAGATGATCTAAATGGAAAAAAAAAGATCAATAAAAAAAGATACGGATTAATAAAAAACAAATTTGGATAGGGATTAATTGAGATTCTCAAATTTGGAAAATACTTATTTCGGATGAGCCGAACCAATAGGATGAACTCACAAATTTCCGCATCATGACTTTGTTATGTACCGCGGATTTCACTCGGATGGACCCGAAAAAGTAACATAAAAAGAAATAAAAAAAAAAAAAGAACCAAAATCGAATTCTTTTCTTTTATATAATTTATATAGATAAATTTTACATACCTTATATTACGTACCTTATATACATAAATATACATAAGGGTATATACGGATTCTTCTCGTATCTAGAAAGAGTATATCTAGATGGATAAGTATGGATGATGATCTATACTATTAATGAATAGATTTGTCGAACCCTAATTTAATTAAGAATAACTGCTCATACAAATTATGTGCCGGGAACCAGATTTGAACTGGTGACACGAGGATTTTCAGTCCTCTGCTCTACCAGCTGAGCTATCCCGACCATTCCCGATGCATCATCCTCATTTTTATTTTATGAGATTACTTGAATATATGTCAACTAAAAAGACGAAAAAAAAGGGTATTCCATAAGAAAACAAAATTTGAGTTTCAGTAGAGTAATGATATGTATTGGTAATTATTAAAATTCAAATGGGATTCCTTTCTCAAAGATGTCCATTTGTCCATGTATTATATATCTTTTATATATTTATATTCCAAACATATTCGGGGTTTGTGAAAAGAAAAAGTCTACACGAATCCGTTTGTGAAAGAATAGAATGAATGAGAAACATAACGAATTTGGAACTCCTAATGAAAGGAGAATATAGGTTAAAAAATTAGGTAGTTAAACGGGCCTTTTGGGGATAGAGGGACTTGAACCCTCACGATTTAGAAAGTCGACGGATTTTCCTCTTACTCTAAATTTCATTGTTGTCGGCATTGACATGTAGAATGGGACTCTATCTTTATTCTCGTTCGATTAATAAGTTCTTCAAAAGATTTATCGAACTATAGTGGAGTGAATGGTTTGATCAATGAATACTCGATTCTTCAACTTGGAATCGATTCACAAAGATTTTTTCATTTCTCATAGAAATAGAAAACAAATAAAGATGGGATTCGCGCCATCATTAATCATTTGAGATAGTATTTCAGTACGAATACGTATGTATATACGTTCATCCTCGATCTTTTCGGGAGTTTCGATGGAACTTTTACTAATGCAATGCCGTTCACTCCATTTGTTAGAACAGCTTCCATTGAGTCTCTGCACCTATCCTCTTTTTTTCTTTCCGAACCCGTCTTTGTTTTTTTGTTTTCGGAAAATGGGATTTGGCTCAGGATTGCCCATTGTTAATTCCAGGGTTTCTCTGAATTTGAAAGTTCTCACTTGGTAGGTTTCCATACCAAGGCTCAATCCAATTAAGTCCGTAGCGTCTACCAATTTCGCCATATCCCCTCCTTTGTTTTGAGATTAGGGTCTCATTACGATGCTTTTTTTCATTTCAATTATAGAAATTGAAATTATACCGGAACTGTAACTGTTGAATTCATTAGATTCTCATTCCTATAATTGAAAGGTTTTTATTTCTTTATTTGATTTCTTATATATTTTTTTTCACCTCTATTGAATACTCATATTTGGTCCAATCAGAAATGATTCTATCATTTCTGTATCCACAATTCAATATAGAAGGTCTATACCATCTATATTAAATGTCCTCCTTTCTCTTATTTTTTTTTTTGCAATTTTGAATACTCGAACGGTCGATTCTATCTTCTTTTTTTTTTTCTTATTAAAATATTTTTTTATTTTAATAAAATATATTATTAATTAGCATTAATAAAATAGAAAAATGGATAATAAATGTTATTACATCTATTTATTAACATTTATTATATAATATAAAAATATTCTTTGTATAAATATAGACGAATGGGGGTTCTCTATTTCCATATATGGAACAAGATATCCATATCCGAAATCGTAATAAAATAAGAGAGAAAGGGGATATGGAAATGTGTAAATTAATAGATTTATGTAATAAAAGATTAATATATGATAAAATCAGTATTCAAAAAAAAGAAAGACAATCCTTCTTCTCCGATATACAATCTTTATTTTGATACGATTTCTATCACACGTGAGTATGTTCTGGGACGGAAGGATTCGAACCCTCGAATAGCGGGACCAAAACCCGGCGCCTTACCACTTGGCCACGCCCCATTTAGACATTCTTATCCTATACTAATAATAAAATGAGTACTCGTTATTGGTCAATTCCAATTTTAATATCTAACTATTTAGAGAAAATTGTTGTTAGAGAAGATTGTTGCTGTTATTTTGATATGGATAGGTATAGGATAAAATTGAAATTCTTGATCATTACGTATAATTTAATTAGGATATTATATGAAAGCATGACTTTTTCTATTCTCTTTTTGATTTCATAACGCAAATATTTTGAATTGGGAAAATTGTAATCTTTAAATCAAAGAAGATTTTTTGAGTCCACTTTTTTTTTTTCGTTTGATTCATTTATTGATTTATTAGTTATTTTATTTATTTTATCTTCTATTTAAATATTATCTTATATTTAGCATATTTTTTTTTTATTTATTAGAGAATATATATTTATTAAACTCTATACAAATATGGGGATATTTTTTTATATATTAAAAAAGAATATATATATATACTAAATAAAAAATCTTAATATCTTAAATAACTTAAACTTAATTAACTTAACTCATAACTAATTCACAAAAGAGAAACTTAACCCCAAAAAATACAATTATATATCTTATATCTTAAAGAACAAAATGTTTGTTATGCTTAATATCTTTAGTTTTATCTGTATTGGTCTTAACTCTGCTCTTTATTCGAGTAGTTTTTTCTTCACCAAATTGCCAGAAGCCTACGCTTTTTTGAATCCAATTGTGGATGTTATGCCAGTAATACCTGTACTCTTTTTTCTCTTAGCTTTTGTTTGGCAAGCTGCGGTAAGTTTTCGATGATATAACACTGTCGTATAAAAATTTTAAATTTAGAAAAAAAAAAAGATTCTAACAATTGATAAGATCAGATAAGTTTTACAGTAGGAATCTTCGATTCAAAAATTCCCCTATAGCCACGAAAATCTGTACCATCTCAATGCCCTATTCTTACTCTTTTTTTTTCCATTGAAAATGAAAAACCCTAGTACATTAGAGTCCCCACCAATATCGAATTTTGTGTATGAAAAAGATTTCAGTAATATAATAAAGAACTCGACTCTTTTTCTTATTATAAAATAAATTCATTTATGAGATCTGATAATTATTTTATATTTCCCAAAATTACTTTTTTTCTTCGTGTGAAAAAAACGCAATAGTATAGGAAAATCTATTCCCTTTCTATTTTAGAATCCTGGAGATTTTTAAATGCTTACTCTAAAACTTTTTGTTTACACGGTAGTTATATTTTTTGTTTCTCTTTTTATCTTCGGATTCTTATCTAACGATCCCGGACGAAATCCGGGACGCGAAGAATAAAAAAAAAAATGGTTTTCTTTGTTTTAGTTTTTTTTTTTTCATTTTTATAAAGATAAAGATGTGAAATAGAAAAAATACTAAGAAGATTTGAAAAGCAAGTAAAACAAAGAAAAAAAAAGGGTTTGATATGAAAAGAAAAATAAAATAGAAAGTCATCGACGGAAACGGAAAGAGAGGGATTCGAACCCTCGGTACGAAAAATTCGTACAACGGATTAGCAATCCGGCGCTTTAGTCCACTCAGCCATCTCTCCCTAATGAAATTATAAATATGTTTCATTAAAAAAAAAATAGTAATCGAAAAAAGTACCTCTTTTTTTGTTTTTATTTCATTTTTTTTTTACACTCCATTTACTATTTTACTATTTAATTAATTATTTTTTTTTTATTAAGTTTAAATTAAAAAAAAATTCTATATTTTTTTTTTTATTTTAAGATTTGATTATTTAATATTTATTTCTTTCTTAACCTTAACCAATTCTTTCTTATAAATATATAACTTTTATTTAGTTTATTAAAAAATATAATACTAATAATTAAAAATTTAATAATATACAATATAGACAATATATAAATAAAATAATAGAAAAAAATAAGGATTACCCCCTTTTATTTTGGACAGCCCGGCCTGGTCAGTACCTAGCTGGGCCTTTTTTGTTCCCTCGAAGCGTAAAAAAAGGATACTTGTTATTGAAACAACAAAAAAAGACCAAACATAAGAACGAATGGAACTATAAATTAAAAAAAAAAATGAATTTTTTTTTTTATGTCTTAAGTAGTTTTGGCAAAACATATCTGCCAAAAAACTTACCCTCAAAAACCTTGTTTAGTTATTTAAGCGAGTCCTCCTTTCCTAATTTATTCTATCCCCTTACGAAACACGTGAACACGATAATCTTCAGGATTCCTTTAGAATTCTATT